AATAGTATACCACTTCTACGAATAGCTCGTAATGCTGCGTCTCTTCCGAGACCGGGACCTTTTATCATGACTTCTGCTCGTTGCATACCTTGATCGACTACTGTACGAATAGCATTTGCTGCGGCAGTTTGAGCGGCAAAGGGTGTCCCTCTTCTCGTACCCTTGAATCCACAAGTACCAGCCGAGGACCAGGAAACCACCCGCCCCCGCACATCTGTAACTGTGACTATGGTATTATTGAAACTTGCTTGAACATGAATAACTCCCTTTGGTATTTTACGTGCACTCTTACGTAAACCAATACGTACATTCCTACGTGAACCAGTTCTCGGTATAGCTTTTGCCATATTGTATCATCTCATAAATATGAGTCAGAAATATATGGATATATCCATTTTATGTCAAAACGGATTTCTTATTTGTACATTGAGCCCTTTAGCGGGTCTGATTATCCTTGTCTTTGTTTATGTCTCGGGTTGGAACAAATTACTATAATGCGCCCCCGCCTACGGATTAGTCGACATTTTTCACAAATTTTTCGAACGGAAGCTCTTATTTTCATATTTGTCATTCCTTATCTTAATTCTTTTTTGGTAGAAAATAAGTTTCTTGAAATTTTGCATCTCGAATCGTATCGAATAAAAATGACCTAATCTTTCGAATCCTTGTTTCGGAGTCGATAAATTATACGTCCTCTGGTTGAATCATAACGACTTACTTCAATTTTGACTTTATCTCCTGGCAGTATCCGTATAAAACTACGTCGGATCTTTCCTGAAACGTAACCTAGAATCAGATCTTCATTATCTAACCGAACTCGGAACATGCCATTGGGAAGCGATTCAGTAATTAAACCTTCATGAATCCATTTTTGTTCTTTCATTTCAGGTAAAGCTCCCCTGAAGTATCAATTAATGGAGGAAAGACGATATTAGACAACTCACCCCCTTTCTTTTTTTTTTTACAAATAGGAAGAGGTTTCGGATCCCATTTGGATATTAAATGGATTACCATATATAACACAAAATTTCTCCACCGATTCGTTCTAGTCGAGCCTCCCGGTCTGTCATTATACCCCGAGAAGTAGAAAGAATTACAATTCCCATCCCACCTAAAATTCTAGGAATTCGTTGAGAGTTAGAATAGATTCGTAAACCGGGTCTACTGATCCGTTTTAAATTTAAAAAATTTCTATAGGGTCTTTTCCCATTCCTTCTATGTCGAAGGGTTAAAACCAAAAAATATTTGTTTTTTTCTCGATGTTTTCTGACGTTTTCGATAAAACCCTCTCGGAAAAGTATTTTAACAATATTTTCGGTAATATTAGTAGATGCTATGCGAACAACTCTTTTTCTATCCATATCAGCATTTCGTATAGAGGTTATTATCTCAGCAATAGTGTCTCTACCCATGATGAACTAAAATTATTGGTGTCTCAAAATTGGATATAATCAACATGTTTTTCTTTTTTTTTTATTGATTTATGAATAGGAATTTTGCAAGGTATATGCGTGAGACACAATCTACGAATTAATCTAGTTCTTAATCTATTTCTTTCAAATACCCCAAAGATATCACGATCTCATTTTATTTTATAATACCTCGGGAGCTAATGAAACTATTTTAGTAAAATTCAATTGTCTCAATTCACGGGGGATTGCCCCAAAAATTCGAGTTCCTTTTGGATTTCCTTCTTGATCAATCACAACTGCAGCATTGTCATCATATCGTATTATCATACCGCTGTCACGTTTTAGTTCTTTACAGGTACGAACAATTACAGCTCTCACTACTTCTGATTTTTCTAGGGGCATATTTGGTACTGCTTCTTTAATCACAGCAACAATAACGTCACCAATATGAGCATATCGACGATTACTAGCTCCTATGATTCGAATACACATCAATTCTCGAGCCCCGCTGTTATCCGCTACATTTAAATGGGTCTGAGGTTGAATCATATCAAATTTTTTGTTTATTCTTCCAATGCAAAGGATGAAGAAAATAAAAGAAATATTGTTTGTCCAAAAAAAGAAACCTGCGTTTTTGTTTCATCCCTAAGATTCATCTCTGTCGGTTCTACATTTTTATCCCGAAATAATAAATTGAGTTCGTATAGGCATTTTAGATGCTGCTATTAAAATAGCCCTTCTAGCTATATTTTCGGTTACTCCACCCATTTCATATAGTATTCGCCCCGGTTTAACAACAGCTACCCAATATTCAGGGGATCCTTTCCCCGAACCCATACGTGTTTCAGCAGGTCTTACTGTAACTGGTTTGTCTGGAAATATACGGACCCATATTTTTCCACCACGGCGTGCATTTCGTGTCATTGCTCGTCGACCTGCTTCGATTTGTCTAGATGTGATCCAAGCAGGTTCAAGTGCCTGAAGAGCATATTTACCGAAACAAATATGATTACCTCGATAAGATATTCCCTTCATTCTTCCTCTATGTTGTTTACGGAATCTAGTTCTTTTGGGGTTATAGTTGATGG